AGGCTAGGGGTTATAGTCGACGTCGATTCAGTGCTTTGAACGTCTCTAATTCAAAACCGAACATGAAACTTTGGTTTCATTCGGCTCCTTTATGGAAGATGAGTAAATTCCTAGATCTAAGGTTTGAACAAAATGAAAAAAAAATTCTACCCATAACACCTACGTCAGCTTTTTATTTGACTACAAACAAAACGAATCGCTTTCTAGATGATCCTTCTAGAAGAAGGTGATTCTAACAATCTTTATAGTTACTTCGTTCTCTATTTCTATTTGAGAGGATCCTAAGGAAAAGGACTTTGTTTCCACCGAGCTAAACCAATATGCCGATGTCTCTAGTAAACGAAAGTCATCGATGAATAGCTATTTTGCTCCAATTTCTTTCTTTAGACTTTAGAAAGAAAAAAGTAGAAGATTTAGTTACGATTAGAAATTGATTTTCTATCTTCAGCCATAGATCCTTTACTCATACTTATTCAATTGGAAGTTTTAGTCCAATTCAAAAATTATGTTTCGCAATTTCATAATCCAACTTTTCAATTTATAAGTGACTCGCGGATACAAATCACGAGAATTCGTATTTTTTTTCTCGAATTTCTCATTGAGAGGTAAAGGATTTAATCCTTTTAAGAAAAAAAGTTTTTGGTCGGAATATGAATAAAACCGAAAGACCCTTTAACTATATAAAGGGTTAATAGAACGAATCACACTTTTACCACTAAACTATACCCGCTACAATACGATTATTGTATGCAAACGGCCCTTTTGTCGACCAAGATGGTTGAGCACGATCAAGATAGGATCATCGAAGAATCATCAAAATGAGAGTGTTGAACTTTTTTGCGGGGAGGAAAAGAGGTTTCATTTAATTTTAATTAAATAACTAAAGTTTTCTCTTTTGCTGAAGAAGATACGGATAAAAAAAAAACAATAAAATCATAACAGAGCGAAAGAATCGATAGTTTCTTTTTTCGTTTGGTAAAATATAACAAAAAGGGGAATGTAACATAGTTTTTATTGTTTATTGTTGTTCCTTGAATATAAAATATTCAATTGAATATAATTATGATAAAAAAAAAGTCTTTTTGTTTTCAAATTAGATAAATCATTATTTATTTATAATTCGTTGGAAGGAAAAAAAGCCCGGCTAGGTACTGACTGGGCCGGGCCATGAGAAAAAGAAGTGCCTTTCGAACAAAATCACCACAACACAAGGGAGTCTTGCTTATTTTTTTTTTAGTTCGATTGTTCGCGCGGTCGAGCCCATCTTTTAGATAAAGGAAATTCCTGATTTGTGGATCTCTCTATATATAATAGAATAAGGAAAGAAGACAGACCTTCCATTATATGTAATTGTAATGTAGTAATTAGCTTGGGAGAGATGGCTGAGTGGACTAAAGCGTCGGATTGCTAATCCGTTGTACGAGTTATTCGTACCGAGGGTTCGAATCCCTCTCTTTCCGTTTCCGTTGATGAATTGATTTATTTTTTTTCCAATTTTGAAAATCTTAGTGAAACGTGTGGAATAGCTAAAATCCTAAGAAAATTGGAAAATTAACCAAGGAAACCCCTTTGGATTTTGTATTTTATTCTTCGCGTCCAGGATTACGCCCTGGATCATTAGATAGGAATCCAAAGATAAAGAGAGAAACAAAAAATATCACTACGGTATAAACGAAGAGTTTCAGCGTAAGCATTACACAATCTCCAAGATGATTTTTTTTTGAAAAAAAAAAAAGAGAATAGATCTTCCACTTTTCTACCACATATCCTATATTTATATTTATATTCTATATTTGTCCTATTTTGACACCAAAAATTAGGTTTTTCTAGAAATGCATTGTCACAAATTCCTTTGTTTTTCATTAACAAAAAGTTGCATTTATATATAAATTAGATATTGCGGGAGACCCTAATAGGGTTAAGGTCTTCTACTGGAAAAAGGGGTCAAAAATGAGAAAACGGGGTTAAGCCTGATTTGTGGCGACTACCCACGAATTTCTGTGTGCGAATCGGGGGTTCATACTCTAAAACTTATCTGATTTTTTGCAATTGTTAGAATTTTTTCTCGAAGAAATCGTGCATTTTCTAGGATATTATTATTCAGGATCTCATCGAAAACTTACAGCAGCTTGCCAAACAAAAGCTAAGAGAAAAAAAAGCACAGGTATGACTGGCATAACATCTACGATTGGATTCAAAAAAGCATAGGCTTCGGGTAATTTGCCGAAGAAAAAACTACTCGAATAAAGGGGAGAATTCATACAAATACAGATCAAACTAATGATATTAAGCATAACAGACATTTTGTTCTTGCAGATAATTATATTTTGATTGCGTTTTTTGATATTTTTGATATAAGGAAAAATAAAGCTAAGTAAGGTAGACAAAAAATCCTTCTTTTTCTTTGAATCCACCCAATCAAAAATCCTCGAATTCTCAAAGGAGAATAGAAGAAATCATACTTTCATACAATATCTTAATTGAATTCTATGTAATGATCAATAAATTAAGTTGAATTCTAATCTATATATATCAAAATCTTAGTACCAATCTATTGTATAGATATTTGGGCTGGAGTTGACAAACAACTAATACCAATATTATTGTTTCTTGGTGTCGATTATAAATTGAAGAAATTGAAATGGGGCGTGGCCAAGCGGTAAGGCAACGGGTTTTGGTCCCGCTATTCGGAGGTTCGAATCCTTCCGTCCCAGTGGGTCCATTTTTATGCCCCATTATTCCCATAGAAAAAAAAAAAGGGAGGGGGTGTGTAGGAGTTAATCCATATTAATTTAAATATGTGTGTCTGTTCAAATTTCATTAACAAATAATAAAGTTCCGTATTATATAGAAATTTGAAATATGTTATGAAGCTATTGTTTTTTCGTTGAATCTCATTTGATTTAGGCGTTTCTTCTTTGACTCGAATGAAAATCGATGTAACGATCGAGGCGGGGTGATTTATCTTATCCCTTTTATTCTTATTCATTTTATGACAAGAGTTTAGTATTGAAATATTCCCCAATTCTATGTTAAACCAAATACATATCAACCATATAAAAATAAAAAAAAAAAATGAGGAAATTTTAGTTTATATGACATGTTTTGTTCTATTTCAATGACAAGAATTTTTTGGTTTTTTTTGAAAAAGCTTTCTAATCCTTAAATTTTTGAAACTAAAAGTATACTAAAAGTATAGATATTCGATAGAATATTTAGAACAGTGACAACTGTTCAGTCTATCTGATAGATAGGAAACCCCCTATTCTATTTTTTATATTTTGATTTTCGTAATCAGATAAAAAGAATAAAGATTCAAATCTTAACTTATCTTAACTTACATCATTATATCATTATATATATTATATATATATATTTCCTGAAAAAAAAATGGATTTCTTTCTTCTTTTATTTGATATATTTCAAATAGAAATTTGAAATTAAAGTCAGTGATGAATCAATTCAAAAAGAAAGACCAATCTTTATCGAAAGATCAAAGGTGGCACTTATTGTCCAATTTTCTTCAAATTAAATCCAATTTAATAATGATGTCTAAATAGAAAACTTTTTCAATTAGAAAGATCTTTTTAATAAATCAAATCTTTTGATTTTAAACGATTTCTTGTACGTGTAATTTTTGAAAAAGTAGGAAATCCTTGAATCTATCCTATTGAGCCACTTGAAGATGCAGATTTAAAAAGCGATTCCTTTCTCTATTTTAATTTCTTTCTCTATATTATTTCTATATGTTATTTATATATGTTATAAATATGCTAAAAATGCTGTCTTGTTAAGACTTGTTAAGACTTTTTTCAGAAAAATAGTTCCACATATATATTCAGATATAGAAGAAAAATCGAGATTACGATGTTTATATCGATGGACAGCTAAACCAATGACTATTCATGATTCCATAATTGAATCAATTCCATACCAGGTCCAAATTCAAATTAGAGGAATGTTATGGTAAAACTTCGTTTGAAACGATGTGGTAGAAAGCAACGTGCGACTTGAAGGACACGATCTGTTGTGGATTTTTACATCCACCATTTTTTATTTATCTAGGAATGAGGGTGCTCTTGGCTCGACATTGTTTGTTCTGTTACACCTGAACCCTTCGGTTTTTTTGTTGGAATAGTCCACAGTGGAGCTCGAATAGAAAGTATTAATTCATTTCTCGGGGGCAAGGATCTAGGGTTAATACCAATCAACTGGAACAACTTCGTAAATATATGGAACATATATAGAAATCAAAAGGATCCGATTCGAGCAAGTTTCCAATTCAAAAGCAAAACTTGTTGAAATTGATCAAAAATTTTGATTCAAAGTGTATCACGTGTGAATCAAATGTCCATAGGATTTTTTGATAGAAAGAAATCAAAAAAAAAGGGGTATGTTGCTACCATTTTGAAAGGATTACGAGGCACCGAAGTAATGTCTAAACCCAATGATTAAAAATAAGGATAAAGGATCTACGAACAAGGAAACAACCTTTATATTTAAAATTTAAATAATTTAATTGTCTTGATATTCTCAATAATTGGATCAGACTAAAGAATCCAAATAGAATTTGAAATAGTTTAAATGAGACAAACAAAAGGGAGTAAAGGCTACTCACTACATGAAATTGACTAAAAATTTTTCCTTTGAGGTATTTGAGAGTTATTCAACTTGAGTTATGAGTACGAATGGTTTCTTTTTCATTTTCAGGAAGCAAAAAAGACTGAAATCATATTTATTTTATAGGCCCATTTGTCATTTCATTTATTAGAATTGCATATATATAGACAAAACTTTGAATCAAATCATTTTTTCTCGAGCCGTACGAGGAGAAAACTTCCTATACGGTTCTGGGGGGGGGGTATTGTTCATATACATCTATCCCAATGAGCCGTCTATCGAATCGTTGCAATTGATGTTCGAGCCCGAAGAGAAGGAAAAGATCTTCGGAAAGTGGGCTTTTATGATCCAATGAAGAATCAAACTTATTTAAATGTTCCTCTAATTCTATATTTCCTTGAAAAAGGTGCTCAACCTACAGGAACCGTTCAGAATCTTTTAAAGAAAGCGGAGGTTTTTAAGGAACTTCCAGGAACTTCCGCCTAATCAAATGAAATTCAATTAAATTAAAATTAAAGAAATCGGTAGCGACTTGGATATAACTTTGTCTAATTTTATCTATTTTTTTTATTCTTCTATTTATACTTTTTCTATCTATGTAGATTAGATATCTAGTGCGAATCCAAGACAATTTTGAATATTATTTATTGTATTGCATTGTTAAATTCTTTGAATTTAACAATGCAATTTCTTTTTTGCACTGTATTCTTTTCTCAACATTTATATTGACAACAGTGTATTGAAGAAATATAATTCATCGTGATAAACGAATCAGGTCTATTTGTCCCATAGTTTTTTTACTGTATCTTATTCAAACGATGTTTTTTTTGATACAAGGGCTTTTTTTGATTGAAAAAAAGCTAGAGAACATAAGGGATGCTCTATCTATTTTCACAATTCTGTATCTTTTTTTTATCTGATAATTTTTTGTATTTTCATCTAATCAATTCATTTTCATGTTTCCAATCCATTAGAAAATCTGTTTTTCTAGATTTTAGATTTGTTAACGCAATGGTTTGATTAGCTCGTATAATCTCTTTTTTCTTTGTTTAAATTCAATTAAATAACTTTTGATTCTGATTGTATCTATACATCCCCTTGTTGAAGTTTTCTTTAATCTATATTTTATTCGGGTTGCTAACTCAACGGTAGAGTACTCGGCTTTTAAGTGCGACTAGAATCTTTTACACATTTTGATGAAGTGACAAATTCGTCCATACCATTAGTAAACTTTGGAAGACCGCGACTGATCCTGAAAAGGAATAGATGGAAAAAACAGCATGTCGCATCAATAGCGAGTTCTGAGGATATTTCATTCTTATCGGATTGGTACAAAACCTTGTTCGAATTCTTGGAACGGAACAAAAGAAAGTTGGGTCGAATGAATAAATGGATAGGGGCCCTACGACTTCAATTAATTATAAGAAAGAAAAAGCAACCGACTTCTGTTCTTAATTTGAATAATTTCCCGATCTAATTAGACGTTAAAAATAAATTAGTGCCTGGTATGGGAAGTACTTCTCCCTCCACTCGTGGATTCTATTTTTTTTTTAATGAATCCTAACTATTGACATTTGACATTCTTTATTATGGAATGAAGATGTATGCGTAAAAGAAGCAGTATATTGATAAAGAAAGTTTTTAAAGAAAGTTTTTTTCCAAAATCAAAAGAGCGATTAGGTTTAAAAAATAAAAGATTTCTAACCATCTTGTCATCTTATAACATAGACGAATTAAATGAATGGAAAAGAGAGAGGGTAGAGAATCTGTTGATAAGTTTACCTGTGCCCGGGGTATCTATTCTTACTAGAATACTGTGTTTTTACTGTATCGCACTATGTATCATTTGATAACCCCCAAAATCTTCTACCCTTGATTCAAATCGAGTTTCAAATGGAGGAAATCCAAAGATATTTACAGCTAGAGAGATCTCACCAACACGACTTCCTATATCCACTTATCTTTCAGGAGTATATTTATGTATTTGTTCAGAATCGTGCTTTGAGTCGATCGATTTTGTCGGAAAATCGGGGTTATGACAGTAAATCAAGTTTACTGGTTGTGAAACGATTAATTACTCGAATATATCAACAGAATCGTTTTTTGCTTTCTCCTAATGATTCTAACCAAAATCCATTTTGGGCGCGCAACAAGAATTTGTATTCTCAAATCATGTTGGAGGGGCTTTCTTTTATTGTCGAAATTCCATTTTCTCTACAATTACTATCTTGTCGAGAAGGGAAAAAGAACAAGATAGTCAAATCTCAGAATTTACGATCAATTCATTCGATATTTCCCTTTTTAGAGGATAATTTTTCACATTTAAATTTTGTGTTAGATATACTAATACCGCACTCTGTCCATGTGGAAATCTTGGTTCAAACTCTTCGCGGTTGGGTAAAAGATGCTTCTTCTTTACATTTACTACGAGTCTTTCTCGATGAATATTGTAATTGGAATAGTCTTATTATTCCAACGAAAGCCGGAAATCAAAGACTATTCTTATTCTTATATAATTCTCATGTATGTGAATATGAATCCGTTTTCGTCTTTCTACGTAACCAATCTTTTCATTTACGATCAACAGCTTTTGGAGTTCTTCTTGAACGAATCTATTTCTATGTAAAAGTAGAACGTCTTGTGAACGTCTTTGTTAAGATTAACAATTTGAGGGCGAACTCGTGGTTGGTCAAGGAACCTTTCATGCATTATATTAGGTATCAAAGAAGATCCATTCTGGCTTCAAAGGGAACATCTTTTTTCATGAAAAAATGGCAATTTTATCTTGTCACTTTTTGGCAATGGCATTTTTCGCTGTGGTTTCATCCAAGAAGGATTTATATAAACCAATTATCCAATTATTCCCTTGAATTTTTGGAC